CATTTCCTATTTGATCCCCTTGAATTCCATATTTGAAGTTGCGATCGGATCTAGTCATTAAAAAGAATTGATTCGATACATTTCTTATGTACCCATAGGTGCTATATTGGATTTGAATCAGATTTCGGATCAATCTATATTGATTGACTGCCTCCATTATGTTGTTGCTAGCAAATACCGCTGTTTTTAGTTTTGGATCTTCCAAAGCATTCCCGCAGTAGATCCGGACCGATTTTTTTCTGATCCTTCGATAAAAAGATTCATTCTCTTCATAAAAAAGAGGAGGTAGAACCAATAAAGATTTCTTTTTCGACTCATCTCTGGAGTTCTCATTCAAGAATTTTTTTTGATCCAACCCGTAGGAATCAATAGAAAAGGCAAATCCCCTATGATACACCAGATCCGGCTCGGTTATTGATAGAGTGAATAGATCTGCCATTTCTTGAAATTTCTCTTCTGATTCAAAATCGTGGTGTAACGTGTATCCCCTTTTGTTCCGGTCATGGAATAGATGAAATAAATCAAAAAATGGATTTTTGTTCAAGAATGAAATCTTATTGGAACTGTCCATATTCGGTTCATCCTTCGGAACCATATCACATCCCGGATCTGATGAAATAGGATGAATTGAGACGGTATTTTGTAAATACGTAATTATCTTGAATATATCAACCATTTCTTTATTTTCCGATCGCCTGGAAGGGACAAAAGAAACATCTTGTTTTTTCTTCAAAAATTTCTGATCTCTAGTGGACCTCTCAATAGGATTCGAACCCAGATGAAGTTCTGACCATCTGTCAGAGAAAAAAGAACGAATTGATCTTGTAGGATTACCAAGAAATTCTTCGATTTCTTCCGGAAGCAGATGAATAATCATCTGCTTCTCACGTTCCGGGGACATTGAGGAAGATCCAAAAAGGCATTTCGGGAATCGATCTGATTTTATCTCTGTTCGTTCCGTTTGAAGAAAGGAAGGATCCAAAAGAATCGATCTTTCTTTTAATTGCTGAATCTCTGTTTGATCGATCAATGTGTGATATTCTGAATCCTCATTTCTAATGGAATCGAAATGATCTATGGATTGATCAGAAGATCCTTTCAATTGGCTAGAATCCCTTACTTGAACGAAAATAGATCTTGTGGAATCATATTGAATATTTGACAATACATTCCGTACCTTGCTAAAAAACCGATCCTTGTTTACCAACCACACATTGTCTAACCAAATCCAATTCTCTCTCGATACGTTCCTCAAAAAATCCGATTCGTGCTGATTCTTCCCCCAACTAACGAAGAAATCTTGGCGGAATTGCCACATATGAAATTGAGCACAATTTTGCAAAGAAATACCCCACTTGTTTCTCGAGAAGAGATGGGAAACATGCTCAATATCATTTGATGGAATAGTTGCCTCAGCTCCTTGTTGTTTGAAGAAACTCCCCCTTTCAATTGGTCTTTTTTCACGAAAAGCAGACATGAGATAACAAATCAAGTCTTTCCCTAAGATTTCGAATAGCTGTCCCGAATTCAAGTTGATTATGTTTCGCTTCTTCCTCGGAGAAAGACGATCAAACAATTCCCAATCATGGTCCTTGCGGATCGGATCATCTGTATAGTATAAAAAAAGAAACTCCAGATATTTGCTATCTTTCTCTTTGAATGAGATCTCAATTCCAGCTACGGTTTCATTAGATATCTTACAACTAGAATCCCTCATTTTTCCGATCCGGTTCCTCCACCACCGCGAACTCCGGTTAGATTCAGGCATGATACACTTTTTATTTATTGGGAGAACCCAAGTACCCTCTTGCGGATCCATGAAACAACTCTCAGAAATCTTTTTCCCCTTTGGAAGATACAGGAGCGAAACAATCAACCTATTGATATTGGAAGACCAAAAAGATTCTTCCAATGTCTCATTTCTGAGTCCAATGGAATTCATAGGTATAGGAAGAAGCCCCATCAAATAGAGGTTTTTTCTTTCGACCATCTTTCGATTGTTAATACGAGATATAAGGACCGCTACTACAAGCAGTACTACACCTTTGATCGTGAAATATCGATTGCTTGTTGAACCCTGTGAATCACGTGAAAGTAGGATACTCCAAATTCGGGGGTCAAAGAGTTTCATAAAACGTTCTTGGTGGAAAAAAATGTGAGTGAAAGATCCCACTGAATCGAATTTGATCCATGAATCTAAGAAATAGTGAGAATTCTTGATCTCTCTCAATATCTCTCTCAATTCGACGATCCAGGATTTGAATTGATGTCGTTTCATTGATTCCTCCTAAAGATTTTATTTCAATTGGAATTTGGTTATTCACGATGTACGATGATCCCTGTTAATGTTAAGCATCCATGGCTGAATGGTTAAAGCGCCCAACTCATAATTGGCAAATTCGTAGGTTCAATTCCTGCTGGATGCACGCCAATGGGAACGTTCAATAAGTCTATTGGAATTGGCTCTGTATCAATGGAATCTCATCATCCATACATAACG